TTCATCTCGAGAGAAATACGATCCGCAGGGGCTAATTCAAAACCCTCGGGTAAAATAATAACAGCCCCGACATTCAAACCCCCCTTTTTACCATTAGCAAGAACTTGTTTCAATTGCATATCATAAGGAATTCGAACAACTGCTTCAAATACAGTATCAGGAAGTACCGCTTGTGGAACCTCAATATCCACGGGCTTATTAGCTAAATGGCAATTGGCACATACAATACGCCCGGTCGCCTCTCGTGGATTTTCATAAGCCTTCTGCGCAAAAATGGGATATGCACTTGAAATTGATGTACGAGTTATGATATATATCATGAGTGCTGCGGAAATGGATCGAGTAATCTGTTCCTTTATCCAAGAAAAAGTATTTCTAGTTTGCATGGTCCAATCATTGATCCCGAAAATTTCTACAATAAATTGGGATAGGCCACTAATATAGTTCCCTATCCACGATTCTGGTATTTACTGGAATAATTTTACTGGAATAATATAAAATATAGGACGAATCCCCGAGATAAGTAGAAATAGAAAGAGTAAGGACGATTTGAAATTTTTTTTCTGTACAACTCCAAAGTAACAAAGATTCGAATTGGATTAATATGAGTGGATTATTTGTCAATCATTCATTGAATGATAAATCACTACAAGTGACGGAGATAGTCGATTTAAATAACGGAAAATCCAATATTTAAAAATTGTATCTAGAATAACTGGAAAGGTAGAAACAAGACCAGATATAATTTGGTCGTTATGAACAAATCCAAAATCTTTGTAAACAGAACCAATCATTAGTTCCCACCCATGGGGGGAATGGAATCCGATACATAAATCAGTTAATAAAAGAATAGAAAAAGCTTTTATTGTATCGCTTAAGTTATATAAGAATTCTTGAGCCCAAGAGTTAAGAATAACAAGCTCTTCATTACCCAGAATAGAATAACCACTTAGAATAATGAAAGAGATTATATTTGTCGAGAAATGCAAAATCGTATGGATATAATCCTCATTGTATATCTTGATTAATTGGATCGTTTCTTTGTGCATTCCTATACGAAGCTTTTGTAGATGTGTCTCCGAGTATTCCTTGATCATTTCGTCCAATAAGACTAGTTCTTCTAATTCTATAAATTTTTCTAGAATATTCTTTTCTTGAATATCATTCAAAAAGGTTTCGGATTGTTTAGTATTCCACCAATTAATAACCGAAGATTCCAGACTTTTATTAGAAATCCACCAGGGCAAAAATACTACAGATGCAAGATATATAAGAGGAGTAAATGCTTTCTTTTTTGCCATTTTTATTTGTGAATTGTGAATGAACTTACCTCATTCGCCGACTCTATGCAATCTAATATTTCTATGAAGTATAAGTTCTATTGCAAGGTGTCGAATCTAGTAGTCTATTCACTGTTTTTGGGGGATTCCGGGATTAGTCCTTGAATCTAGAAAAAATACAAATATCGAATAAAAATCCACTTTGAATTCGAATAATATAAAATATAAAAAGAAATAATAAAAAACCTTATTTCCAGATATCTCAATTGGTCAAATTCGAAACAAGTACCGCCCTTCGATGAATGCGCGAAAGAATAACTTAAATTTATATATAAAAGAAAACTCCAGTATTTTAAAGTAAAAAAGAATAATTGAGGTAATTTTCTGAAAAACAGTGTGATGATCAAAAAGGAGTGGCAAACCAATTGTTTGGTAATTAAGTAGCACAAAAAAAGAAAAAGATAAAAATAACGGTAAAATCCAAAATTGACAAGATCTGATCCATCTGGATCTAAAGTATCAATTCCAGTATTTCGATTCGTTACTTGTTTTGTTGCTGAATTGAGTGGATTTCCATATGCATAAAAGACCCCCCAAAAATAGGGTTATTACGTCCGCGTCCGCATTTCTCAAAAAACTTCAATTGGGACACGCAAAAAATAGGCCAATTCGGCAGCTTTTTGTTCAATTTCTTGTGGCGTAAAATTCTCATCAGTACGCGTCAAGGGAATGGCCCCCTGGCCTCGGATTTCAATATAAAGAACACGACGAGCATAAATACCCTCTTTAACTTCTATTCGAACAGACTGAATATCTTTTATCAGAAATCGGAGGAAGACACGACGCTTTTTTCCAGGAAATCCCCAACGAAAAATACACACTATTCCTTCTTTTCTATCGAATCGATCATAACCACTACCTACATTCCACGAAATTGTACACCATAAATAAGCGCTAATAAAAAGACCCGCGACCCCATAAAACGACATTACGAGTCCTTGTGGAAAAAAAATGATTTGTTGAGATGGAAATAAAGATATCAAATTTTTACCAAGATAACTGGAAGTTCCAACCAATAAGAAGCCGAATGAACCTAAAAAAAGGATAATGGCCCAGGAAAAATTACTTATTTTTCGAGACCCCCTTATAAGTTCTATCCATATATGTTCTGATCGCCAACTCATACTTGATCTGATTTCATTTTATTGGAATTGAGAGCATAGCCCAAGAAATTTGACTTTACTGTTTTTGTTTCCGAAATAACTCTCATCAACTAGCACTATTTTGATGTAAACCCTTCTTTAATACATAGACTTTTCATTTCAGACATCCGCCAATCTTGATTCTAGTTCAAAATAGCTAGAATCAATTTACCCATATATCATTTTCTGTATATAGTATATATAAGAACTCTTTCATTTATGTATGTTCGATTTCTGTTCAGCGGAACCCCATGTTATACCATACTCAAATAAATAGAGATTTTTTTATCTAAGTAAAAAAAAAACGAAATAAGATTTAGTCCTATTAGATCTAAACAATCTTGTTTTTTTGAACATAAAGAAATAAAGAAGCCATTGCCATCGCCGGAAATACTAGGCCCACTAAAGGCACAAAAATAGAGGGAAAGCTGAAAGTTATCATAAAATGAATACCTCGATTTAATTTACTATTTGTACCTATTATTATTATATTGTTTCTATTGTTATAAAGATATCTTGTAAGAATTTGAAAGTCTTAATTATAGAATGAAAATTCTTATTAATTCGATTCTAATTACTATTATTCTATTATTGTAATTATGAAACTTTAATTTTCATTAATATAGAATATAGATCGAAATATATAAATATATATAATAAGTGCAAGGAATGGAGAACTAAATAAATGGACTTATTCATCTTTCGACATGAAAGATATGTATGAAAATTTCGTTTCTTATTCTTCTTCGTTTATTCTTGTCTTTTACTTCTAATTTCATAAAGAAAAGGTTTTTTGCAAATTACTGAAAGATTTCTAGGCTTCTTAGTCAAAATGAGAGATATAGAAAAATACCCAATTCTATATTTGAATTTATTATATAATACATACGTAAGAAGGTAAGACGAACTTCGTCTAATTTCACAAAAGCAAGAATTCATTCTTTTATAGAGGTTTTCCGATTATTAATCATGAATATTAGTAAAAAATAAAAATTATATGCAACTTGTGATTCTTTCTAGAATTAGATCTTAAAAGAAAACCCCATTCTTTTTATTTTGACTTTGATTCCAATAAACTAACTACGTGTTTACTACAAAAAACGAATTAAACTGAATAGTCTTTGAATTTTGATTCAAAGGAAAGAACGCGTGGAGTTGAAATAACTCACTCAGAACACCTTTTAAAAGATTACGCGGTACCGAATAGGCCCTTCTTTCTGGAATAAATATTCGGCCGCTTGTGACCCTTCAAGTACTGTTTTATTCAATGTTTGTTCAATTACTCTTTTACCCGCAAATTCAATGTAGGCATTGGGTTCGGCAATAATGATATCCCCCAACATACCAAAACTGGCCGTCACCCCACCCGTAGTCGGAGATGTAAGAATTGGTACATAAAATAGTTTTTTATTTGATTGATAATCATATATATTTTAGCCATTTGCATCAAGCTCAAACTTCCTTCTTGCATACGCGCACCCCCAGAAGCACACACTATAATAAGAGGTATCAATTTTTTGATAGCATACTCGATCAAACGGGTAATTTTCTCCCCAACTACAGATCCCATACTACCACCCATAAACTGAAAATCCATAACCCCCTTTGTTACGGGAATACCATTTAGTTGGCCTATACCTGTTTGAACCGCCTCAGTTAACCCTGTCTTTCTTTGATAAGAATCAATACGATCTTTATAAGGCTCCTCCTCTGAATGAAATTCAATGGGATCCAGAGAGACCATGTTTTCATCCATAGGATCCCAAGTGCCTGGATCAATCAAAAGTTCTATTCTATCTGAACTACTCATTTTCAAATAATATCCACATTGTTCACAAATATTCATTTTTGACTTCAAAATTTTCTTATAATTTAATCCATAACACTTTTCGCATTGAACCCAAAAATGCCTGTATTTTTGAGTTACATCGAGATTATGAGAACTTTCTCTTCTAGTTAAATCGCCGGAATTCCTTATACTGGAACTCTCGCTTTCAATACTCTTTCTATTTTCACCATAAATGGAACGATAAATGTAACTGTCACTAAAATTTGCACTACTACTTACAATGTAAGTATCAACGCATAGTTGAGAATCAAGATAACTGTCAATACAACTATTAATATGATTATTCCAACTATATTGAGTATCATACATGTAACGATCATAGTAAGGATTGTCACTATTAGATCAATTATTCAGATAATCAGAATTCGGATAACTCGAAAAGGGTCTTTCGAGTTCACTCAGAAAAGAATGATCATTGTTAATCTCAAAAAGTTTCTTTTCAATATCAAAATATATGGAATAGCTGTCCCCATTCCTATTCCTAACTATAAAAGTGTCCTCAGAGATGAAATTCCCAATGTCCTTGACTCCAAATAAATGATCAACATTACTGTAAGTAGAACTGTTACTATAACTCCAACTATGATGATCCCTATCATTTCTATTCGAATCTTCACTTTCACTGAAATGTTCATCAATAGGACTACGACTATCCATTGATTTACTTAA